TAGGTATGGAAGTTATGCACGAACGTAATGCTCACAACTTTCCTCTGGATCTAGCCGCTGTTGAATCTATTTCAATAGGTGGATAATACTCTGATGGATTGTTATCGTGTATTGCTTAATTGAAGCATACCAAGCCTTTCATTCATTTTATTGAAAGGCTTGGTATGCTTCAATTGTTTGGTGTTATTCTTCATACTTCTTCCCATTCCATCAATAATGGATATGTGCAGTTCCGCTGCATCCAGCAGGAATTGAACCCGCGAGTTCGCCAATTATGAGTTGGGCGCTTTAACCATTCAGCCATGGATGCTGGATAAAGATCATCAACATATTCATTCTATAATATGAGTATAGACTCAGATCTAAATTTGGGTAGTTCGGGATTGGGACCCATTTACATTCTTTCTCTCATACTTGATTCATGTCAAATATTCTCAATAGACATTCAAATAACATTTCATTGAATTAATTTGATAATAAGCCATACAACTTGTTCGAGAGTTGAGAGTTAGTCATCGATCTTGCTTTGATCCCCTATCAGAGGTCACCGACCCACATAAGAACAAACGTTAGCTCATTTTTTATTCTTGGAAGAAATGACTGTAGATAGATAAATTGGTTTTTTCCGGGGCGGACGTAGCCAAGTGGACCAAGGCAGTGGATTGTGAATCCACCACGCGCGGGTTCAATTCCCGTCGTTCGCCCATAAAAGAAGATAAAAAAAATCGGACTGGATCCGATTCGTTGTCATTTTCATATTTCGGTGAAAATAAATTATATCCATGGGATATAATGGTATCGGTTGGTTGACACGAGATTTACAATTATATGAAATCAATATATGCTATTAATATTCTATTTATTGGGATAAAAAAAAAGGGAGAGGTAAGGGGGGGGTTTCAAATAAATGAAAAAAAGAAGAAGACCCTGGATAATCAAATTGGAAGAGATACAAAGTTATCAATTTCTATTTCTATACAATCCATGGACCAAATCCAATTTGATTAGATTGTTAATTCAAATCCTTTCACGTCGGGAGCGCCTTATAAAGCTTTTTGATCCTAGAATTCTCAGTACGTTGCTTTTCCGCGATCTACGGAAAAGCAATCCATATTTTTTGGTCAAAGGTATAGTAGTACTTACATTATCGATCCTCATATATCGCTTCAATCATCAAAGTAGTATGATTGATAGAAAAAATTTCTATTTGATTAAACTCTTTCCTATCCATAACTTTATGGAACTTGGAAATGAAACACCGGAAGAATATTTAAAACCTTTCACTCAAAATTGGTTGAGATTTCCGCATCTTTTAATATCTTTCCAATTGAAAAGATATTACAATCGGCATTTTGATCCCATTAGTTTCAATTCAGGATATGGCAAGAACACGAACAAGAAGGATGAGATGATCTCGAAGAATCAAGGACCGAGCGAAACTCATTCGGAAAATGATGAGAAAGATATCAATTTGAAGATTGATTCAACTCTTAATTCAACCGAAAATGAGTATTGGAAACCTGAAAAATATCTTTGTGAAGATCCATTCACAAGGAATAAAACGGAGATTGAGCAACGAAGAAAAAGATCAATTCTTTGGGATCTTTCTTTTATTGAAAGAGAACAAACAAAAATAGAATCGGATTTGTCCTCAAAGTGTTTATCAAAACATTATCCAATCTCTTGGGCGAAAGAATTATTTACAGAAGATCAAAGATATACAGAAGAGAATTCCTTTCCTTTGGAGAGGAAAAGATTCATTGAAAATTTTACAAAATCAATTCGTTATTCTTTTTTTTACATATTGCCAATAGATGAACCATGTATGGGTGGTCCTAGTGCTACTAAAAAGCCCATTGAAGATTTCAACTTATCCAAAAGGTTTTTAAAAATAAAAAAAAAGGTTTTTTCAAAAGATTTAAGGGATTCAAAATCCTATTCATTAATGAATAGGATAGTTGATCTATGGAAGATCAAAACATATTTTGAAATTGAAAATCCTTCCTCGAATTGTGCTATACGGAGTTTTACTCTGCCTTGGAATCTATTTTCTGCATTCTGTGATCAAAGCAAAGGAAAATACATATTGCACAAAAATTGTCTGGAAATGACAGATCAATTAACTCTATCAATAACTAAGCCTAGTCAGGTTCATGATAAAATTTCATTTTTTATTTATTATAAAATGAATCCATTATATGAACTCAACAAGAATGGATCGTTGAGATCGGATCGGATCTTCAATCACAGAGAAAAATGGAAGAATCAATCTTTATGGGTCCTACTCAATATTATTGATAAAGCGGATGATTATTTAGATCAAATAATCGACAAACAATTGAGCCAAATCGATTCCAAAAATTGCTTGGAGATAGGAACTCCCTTTAACAATTATAGAACTGAAGCTTTGGGTTGGTATGAATCAATTAAGTATAACATTGACAGCAGGTATTCGGAAAATTTATTAAATAGATTCTATTTTATAAATAGGCTCAGTCGCAATTTAAAGGATCAAATTCTAAAAAATTTTATAGAAAATGAAAATTTGAATAATGTAACGAAAGATACAATTGACCGGCATTCATCAAGTTGGAAAAAATTTAAGAGAGAATGGTTCAACCATTCTATTATTCGAATTGATAAACATATCAATCGGAATTTGAATGTGTACAAATGGTCCAATCAGACCGAATACTTTTTTAAATATTTAAAACAGGTTTTTTCTAAAAAAAACTATTTTAAAATAGTGTTCGATCCAATTGAATTATGTACTAATACTAATCGAGATTCAATTGGTTTGTCTATGTTTTTCTCCCTTTCTGAAAGTACTGTAAAGCTCTTAAACTCGAAGTTCGATATTTTAATTTATTTTTTTGATTTTGCATTTCATGGGCTCCAAAGTAATAATTATAGACTATTAAATCAGTTGTTAGATCCAACTGGTACTCTAATCGTTCGTTTAAAAAAATTTTTAAACTTTAATCTTTCACAAAGATCGAAATTATTGATTGATGAAGGAACAATTGCACCATTTGTTACGAATAAGATACCAATTAATCCATTGATTATTGACTTTTTCGATAATGAAAATAATAGCATGGAATCATTTGATAACACTTATTTTTCGACGATATCCAACGATCGAGACAATTGGTTGAATCCTGTGAAACTATCTGATCAGAGCTCATTGATAGCTTCTTTTCACGGAGCAAATACGCTCCAATTTTTTGATTATTTGCATCATACTCGGCCAAATTATAGCAATAGATTACCTTCTGATATGAAAAGATTTTATATAAAAAGGAATAATTTTACATATGGACAATTATTAAATCTTTTGATCATACACAACAATCTATCTTCCTTGCCCATTGGTGAAATAGGACCCGTTCACTCAGAAAAAGAGACTATTTCATTCATAAAATCACAAGTATCTAACATATTATTACCTAAATATTTAAAACGAAAACGAAGTGGTGACCAAACGTTTGTATTAATCTATGATTTGTACAGATCCTTCAATTTACTAACTCGATTGAATCCATTCGTTCGTGACAAGAGATATCTTTCTTCGATCGAAGAGATTTCTACAACACCTTTAACAAAAGAACAAATAGTCAATTTTGAAAAAACTTTTTGCCAACCTTTTTTTAATAGATCCGATTCAGAAGAAAACAGCTTTGATCAGTGCTTTAAAAGGGGTTTCAATTCAAACGTGGGTCTTATTCAAACTCGATCTTATCAAGATGATTTACTATCCGAAATGTTTTCCAATAAGAACGAGGAAAGTTTTCCCCGTATTCAAGATTGGTTTGTAACCGAATGTTTAAAAAACATAATAGTAAACGAAGACATAGATGGAAGGAGTACCCTTTCTAATTCATCTAAAGAGGAACAGAATATTTATAGGATCTCTCAAATAGATAGTATTTTTTCAAAATGGGATTTGTTCAAAACATATATGCCCTGGTTTTTTACCTCTGCATGGTGTAAATATCTTGAAAATATGCTTTTAGATACTCTTTCGGAGATATTACTACATGGCAGTAATCCATTTGTATCTATTTTGCAAAATATTAAGCATTATATTTTGCTTAAACGGAATATATTGTGGGAACTTTCTCATCCATTATGGGAACCTATACAATGTAAATTGAGAACGAATCTTATGAATAAGTTTTTTTTTCCAAGTAATAATTTCAAGGATTTTTTCCCTTCCTGCAAGGATTTTTTAATAGAGGAAACTAGTGATCGAGAGAAGTCATCAGTTCCATTCATATGGACACATCTGAGATTACTAAATGCTCGGGGGTATAAATATGGGATTCTTATCCCTTTTTTCGTTCTTGGGTATTCTATTCTTCAATATTTTAAAGTTATTTCTTTCACCTTTATCAATATAAAGACATACTTTGAACTCATCAAGTATTTAAAGCATTCATCATACGTGATAGAGTTGCAAAAAAGGATTAATCCTCCCGTGCCTAATAGCTTTCTCTATTATACAATAGACAGACCCCGTTCTCTTTCAGATATTATTAATAGTTTTTTTTCTATGAAGAGGAAGAGGAAGAGGAAGAGGAAGACGAAGAATAGAAATATAAACTTGCTTATAACTATAATAAGAGAGTTGAACGGATTGTGCTCTAGTATGGATATCTCCGAAAAAGAGATACACTTACTAGTTCAGTTTCTAATGACGGAAAAAAACCTTTTTCAATTTGAATCAAATTTGACTTACAGTCATAATTTCTTCAAGAATGAATTTGGAGATCAAATCATTAGACAGCCAGGGCTTATTCACTTACGATATTTGGCCTACACTTATCAAAAAGGTCTAATTAATTACGGGTTCAATCCATTTTGTTTAGCAGAAAGATGGGTATTCCTTGCTTTTTGTCAGAAGATTACCTCTTCACAAATATTGTGTCAAACCAACCCCACATTTCATGGAAAACCTTTCTCACTCCACTCAGGATCATTACTTTTCAAAGGGATTTTACTGATAGGTCCTATGGGAACTGGCCGATCCTATTTGGTCAAAAGTCTAGCAGCAGACTCATATGTTCCTTTAATAAGAATATCTCTGAAGAAGCTCTGGTATGGTGAGTATTTAGATTACCCTGTTGAACGTATTCCTACTGAGTTTGATCCTTTTGTGAAAGACAAAATGGAAGATTTCCATATTACCTTAGAATTGGCGAAAAGCATGTCTCCTTGCATAATATGGATTCCAAACATTCATGAACTGAATTTAAATGAGGCAGCTAACTATTTATTTGGTTTTGGCTTCACTGACTTGTTCCTTAGTGTATTAATGAACAATCTCTTTAGACTTAGAGATGGTGAGAAAGATTCTATGAGAAATATTCTTGTTATTGCTTCGACTCATATCCCCCAAAGAGTGGATCCAGCTCTAATAGCTCCAAATCGATTAGATAGATCGATCAATATTCGAATGCTTGTTATCCCACAACGACAAAGGGAATTTCCTATTCTTTTATGTAGCAAAGGATTATACTCGGGAAAATGTCCCGATGAATTTGGATCTATAACCATAGATTATGATGCACGAGATCTAGCAGCACTGGCCGATGAAGCCTTAATACTTAGTATTACCCGAAATAAATCAGTTATAGACACTAATACAATTCGATCCGCTATTTATAGGCAAATTTTTCATTTACAATCTATGGATAATCAGGTTGGATCCGGTCAAAATGACGAAAGAATTATCTACAAAGTAGGAAAGGCTTTTATACAAAATACGCTTAGAAGAAATTCTCCCATGAATCCTCTATCTACCAAAAAGGAATTATGGAAGAAAAGGTTTTGTTATTTGTCCGAATGGTATTTAGAACCTTCGATTGCTGAAACAACTATGAAGGAATTGACCATACTTCCCCATATTTTGGGTTGCTTGGCCGGATCAGCGGCTCGAGATTCTTGGTCTATATCAGAACGAAATAGAGAGAATTGGATTCCTTTCGATAAATTAGCTGAGCATGATCTTGATATAGCTTCTAGTCTTTTAGAAAGTATTCTGGTGGAGTTTCCATTTTCTAGGTTAGGAATATGTCGGGGTAAGTCCAATAAGGATCAGATCACATTTGCTCCTCAACTCAAAATGAGAGATCATCTAGATATGATACGATTTATGAAAGAATATGAATTGAAGTTTACTCCCGGCGCAACACAAAGGGATATGGATGAAGAATTCATAAAGAAAGAATATGAATTGAAGTTTACTCCTGACGCAAAACAAAGGGATATGGATGAAGAATTCATAAAGAACGTAGTTTGGACTCCTAGGATCTGGCGTCTTAGTTTTCTTCGCAGTAATAGATTCGATCATATAAAAACACCCAATTCATTGGGATCTTCGTATCAGTTCGGATCGTTAAGAAAACGGCAGATGGACAGATCTAAATTTCCTATACAATATCCGAAGCAATATAAATACTCTAAGAAACCACTGTTCTTTATAGGAAGACGATTTCTTTGGGATTCCTTCCTATTTCAAGAGCAGCGCCCTGTGTTTTCACGCCGAGAATTTTTCGCAAATGAAGAACTGCTGAAAAGGCTTTATATTACTTATGGTGCAAGAAGATTAAGAGCACAACCTGATTTTTTACCTAAAAAAAGTATCCAAAGTTTTTTTCGTAGATATGATTCAAAATCCACGATCAATTCGGTTTTGTTCATGACTTTTTGGAAACCATTGTCTCTTAGACATAGACATATCGAGCATTTCAAACGCATTCAAGCGATTGGTATCCAATTGGAACGTATGCAGCCATATTTTCCTATATATTCATATCACCGTTGGTTGACCGAAAATTCGAGAGAAAGGGTTGACCGCTTCCAATCGTTAATTCATCGCCAAAGATGGCTCGGAACCAATAGGTTATTATCTAATGAATCTTTTCTTTATAATACTCTATTCGAGAGTTATCAATATTTATCAAATCTGTTCCTATCTAACAGAATGTTATTGGATCAAATTACAAAGACATTGTTGGAGAAGAAATGGCTTTTTCCCAATGAAATTGAACACTCAATTCATACAACAGGATTAAGATTTGATATCAGCTGGGAGAATCTGGAATGAAGTAAAAGAAAATTGACCGGGCAGTAGGGTCGTGGGAATCAATGAGAGGTTCTACATATGCTCCAATTTAAGATCCTATAAAGACTTGATAGATCTTTAATTTGAGGTTCCTCACTCCGAGATCTCGACCATGTAAGAGTAAGCATAGTCTAGTAGATAATATCTCATTAAGTTAACTAGACTATGCTTACTCCTTATTTACTCTATTTCGGTTCTAGCATTCTTTTTTTTCCCACACTATTTGAAGAGAGGAAAGGATAGAGTCACAGGATCCGACATGGATATAGTTGGTGAGGTTCGGTCGTAACTCCCGTATATTGCAAGATCTTGAGAGAGGTGGTATCTGGTCAATCTATGTATCGATCTTCTCAATCTGTGTCCTTAATGAAATATACCTCATAATACGAGGGTGTATTCGGAATGGACTCCTCATTAGGTAGAGAAGATCTGATCCTACCTGTGATCCACTGTCCTATTCCAACAGCGTTAACTTGTAGGTAATCGATCGTCGGAATACCTCGTATCAACAGAGAATCTATCTCAATCTATTGAGATACTCTACGAGATTTGCCATTGAATTGCTCATTCAATAAGCATGAGCAATATTATGCCTTGAAGAGGACTCGAACCTCCACGCTCTTAAGCACGAGATTTTGAGTCTCGCGTGTCTACCATTTCACCATCAAGGCATCCCAAAAGGAAATTCTATTCCATTCATATATATATGAAAAATATCCTGATCTATGAATGAACATATGTTAGAGATAGCGTATTCGAGTATTGATATACGATTGGTCATATAGGTTCATCATAAAATTTTTTTTTATCTGGAGGAGATTTCCTATAAATAAACAAGACGACTGAACATCCTTTCTTTTTCAATTCAATAGAAACCTAAAGAATTGAATATGGTACAAAATAAAAAATATTTTCAAAAACTTTAACTTTTTTCGGTAAAAGTGATGTCTTGGTCCGAGTGGAGGTAGGGGTAACAGTCCTTTTCTTTCTCTTTTCCACATGTCCATAGAAACATTTATAAAAAAGAAAGATAGATATCTATTCAATCTATTTTATTAGAGAGGTAATAATTTGTAAAATTAATCGCACTTCTTCCCTTCATAAGGGGTCCATTGATGAAAAGAGACTGGAAAAAGTAAAGTTCGGACCCAATTCCTACAGTTATGGATATAAGCACAATCCGAATTACTGGAGAGTTATACATTTGTGTATCTACGAGATCATTTACTATTTCTTGAAGCTAAATCTTTCCCCTGGATAGACCATATAGCCAGAAAGACCATAAACCAGAATGGAAGAAAAGCAAATGAAACTCTTTCAAACGATCTCAGGGTATAATTGAAAATGAAGTTTTCACTTTGTACATTTCAGATCATGAATTAGTAATTTCTTTCAATCTCCGAAAGAGTAGAAAAAGTTTCTAATTTCCAAGTTTAGGAGATTTACATAATCTCATGAATAGGATCGAATATTCCTCCATAATCTATCTCCTTTTTCCTTAAGGAAGCCTTCCCAAGAGGACTTAGATCTATCTATGATTTATGCTTTTTTTCTTTTTATTTTTTATCTTTTGTTCCGATAAACATATTGTCCGATCTGAACGGGAATAAATTTATAATTTATCAGAATATATAAATCCACTATATAGATAGGTAGATATCGATCCTGTTTATGAGTTAACGAAAATGTGCAAAAGCTCTATTGGCTTCTGCCATTCTATGAGTCTCTTCCTTTTTGCGTATAGCATTGCCATTCCCTCTAGCAGCATCCATTAATTCGTGACTCAATTTGAAATTCATATTTCGACCCGGACGTTTTCGAGATGCCCCTAATAACCAACGAATGGCAAGTACTTTTCCTTTGGTTGATCTTATCTCAGTGGGAACTCGATAAGTCGATCCACCCACACGTCTTGCTTTTACTGTTACATTGGGAGTTACTCTACGTATTGCTTGGCGTAGAACAGATAGTGGATTTTTATCCGTCTTTTGTTGAATCTTTTTGATGGCTCGATAAAGAATTCGATAAGCCAATGATTTTTTTCCGTTTTTAAGAATACGGTTAACCACCATGTTAACTAATCGATTATGATAAATAGGATCGGATTTTGCAGTTTTTTTTTCTGCAGTACTTCGCCGTGACATGAGTGTGAAAAAGGTTCAAGAATCTATTTCATAAAGGCTGAAAATCATTTATTTTTGCTTTTTTACTCCATATTGTAGGGTGGATCTCTAAAGGTATGAAAGATCTCCCTCCAAACCGTACATACGACTTTCGTCGAATACGGCTTTCCACATTATTATATCTGCATAGATGAGATATATTCTTTATGCATATAATTCTGTTTACTCACTCTCAATTGAGTATCCGTTCCCTTTCTTTTGCTATGATTGGAAATCCTGTATTTTACATATCTATACGATCAAGTCCTTAGGTTTACAAAATAGTGTATAAAAAAGTGTTTCAAATCATTGCTATTTGACTTGAACCCGTTCTAAAAAGGTCAAGGTATTTTTTAATTTTCTGTTGAAACAATCAGGGAAAACTTCGAAAATGATTTCGATATTAAACCTTGGACATATAATAGTTCCAATGAAAAATAAGATCGTGTGTTTTTTTTTTTCACGGTAGCCTGCTCTAGTCCCCTTACAAAACGTTCGTTATTAGGTTAGCTATATACTTAACATGTTCCTAGCAATTCACATGGCATCATCATGAAATGATACAAGTATTAGATAAGTAAGAATATACAACGCACTAGAACGCCCTTGTTGACGATCTTTTACTTCGGCAGCATCTAGGGTTCCTCGAACAATGTGATATCTCACACCGGGTAAATCTTTAACCCTTCCTCCTCTTACTAATACTACAGAATGTTCTTGTAAATTATGGTCAATACCAGGTATATAAGCAGTGATTTCAAATCCAGAGGTTAATCGTACTCTGGCAACTTTACGTAAGGCAGAGTTTGGTTTTTTGGGGGTGATAGTGGAAAAGTTGACAGATAAGTTTTCTTCACTGTCACTCTACAAAACCGTACATGAGATTTGCACCTCATACGGCTTCTCGTTCAATTTTTTTTTTTGTTTCGAAGTAAGATAAATTGGATTATTCTCGTTGTTCGATAATATTAATATTCCCTTCCTTTATACATTATGTCTCAAAGAGTAACTGGAACCAATTAAGTCAAACACATTTTCGTATTCTAACCAAACACTAATGAATCCTATTTTTCCTTTTCGGTCAAAAAGATTATGCAAAATCTTCGGGATTCCCTCTTCCTTCTCTATTCCCATCCTATAAGTACAGTGCCTGAAGAAATACTCTTTTTGTATGAATCGACATTATTACATGCTAATTCCTTCTTGATATCTCGATATATCATTCCTCCAAATCACAAATTGGATTCGAAATTGACGGGTTAATGTGAGCTTATCCATGTGGTTATACACTGTTCGAATTTGAACAGGAATCAATTTAATGAAAGATCCTGGCTTTCGTGCTTTTTTTTTGTTGGGGTTGTCCAAGATCATTTCGATGACCTATGTTGAGGGAGATATATATCCATATCTATCTGAGATATGATCTGATCGACTGCGTAAGTTCACACGAATAGCAACCGATACCAGGGAGAGTATACGGAAAAGAAAGTTATTTTTGATCTGATATGATGAACTGATGAACGGCATCAGTCCTATATCTTGTTTCTTTGTACCGGTGGAAAAGTGAGGGCTCAGCGGGAAGAGGATTGTACCACGAGAGAGCGAAGGGGTCAACCTGTTCCGAATAGACAACATGGATTTTGGAAATGTAGTTGTACTCTTACATCGATCCAGATCAAGAAGTATTTCCATCCACGGGGGTAAATATTTGCTCGCTAGGCGAGAGGATAGCAGTGCTAGTTACAAATTCTGTTCCGGTAGGATTTAACTTTATTTCTATAAAGTAGTTAACGGTTGCATAGGGTCTTCTCCTTGGTGCAAGAAGAACAATTTGATCCGTATCATCTCTGTATAATCTTGACTCGATCTTGTTCTCCTTGTTCTTCCAAACAATATTGAGTGCTTTCCGTACGCACTAGTGCTAGATCGGATCAAACATGCTGATTCAAGTTCATGTAAAACTTGCTTGATCAAGATAGGTAAAATATTACTGATTTTACGGGACCATATGTTATGATTCGAATCAGTAGGAAATACTACTTTCGACAGGATTCACTCAGAATAGGCTCCAATTTTTTTTTTCGTAGTGGTGTGAAAAGAAGGAAGGTCTGGCTTCAAGTTGTTCGAGATAAAATAGTGGGATAGTTGTGTTGAGTTTCTCGAGCCTTTGGTAAGTTATTATTCATAAGTCAGTTCTCCTTCCAGATGAGAGTAGGGAAGGGATATAACTCAGCGGTAGAGTGTCACCTTGACATGGTGGAAGTCATCAGTTCGAGCCTGATTATCCCTAAACCTAATGTAAGCCCTTCCATATTTTTTGGTCAAAGGTATAGTAGTACTTACATTATCGATCCTCATATATCGCTTCAATCATCAAAGTAGTATGATTGATAGAAAAAATTTCTATTTGATTAAACTCTTTCCTATCCATAACTTTATGGAACTTGGAAATGAAACACCGGAAGAATATTTAAAACCTTTCACTCAAAATTGGTTGAGATTTCCGCATCTTTTAATATCTTTCCAATTGAAAAGATATTACAATCGGCATTTTGATCCCATTAGTTTCAATTCAGGATATGGCAAGAACACGAACAAGAAGGATGAGATGATCTCGAAGAATCAAGGACCGAGCGAAACTCATTCGGAAAATGATGAGAAAGATATCAATTTGAAGATTGATCGTTATATGAATATATCATATAAAATATATGAAAATATATCATGAAAATTGACCTTTCAATTTAAATTGGTAGATTCCATTATTATTTTAACGTTTTTGTCGAGAGAATGGATTGATTCAATTTGCAGCATATTTAGATAAAGAATATGCAGAGTTATCTATCTACGAGAGAAATGAATAAATTAAATACATAAGATGTCTTTCACATCACAATATATGAATTAACCCCATTGTTCCTTATGGCAGTTCCAAAAAAGCGTACTTCTAGATCAAAAAAAAAAATTCGTAAAAATGTTCGGAAGGGAAAAGCATATCGGGCCGCAATAAAAGCTTTTTCTTTAGCTAAATCTATCTCCACCGGTAATTCGAAAAGTTTTTATTGCATAGTCAATGATGATTCCTCTGGATCATCCGAATCAAAATTGACAGCAATTGATTTGGATGACCCGTAGCACAACACGAGCGAATATACGACACCACCCTCCAGGACCCTGGAGAACAGTGATGCAAAATCATTTTATTCACTCCAAGGGTGGTCGTACGAAAAGGACACGGTCATTAATTAGTTCTACTACAGTACTTTCCTTCAGCCAATCTGGATAAATGGGGAATTTATAAACCATTCTTCTATCCATTCTGCCTTCCCACTAGAAAGGGATTAGAGTTAATCCTTTTTTTTAAGGATCCCGAATGAACTTCAGCATTACCATTATGCTACCGGAAATGTAGCATAATCTTATCAACATCCCAATCCATCCATTCCGATCCAAAACTAGGATTTATTTATTATTTATAAATAAAGGCACAGAACCTATGGAATCACGCATGGGGATGATATTATTTCATTATGGAATTGCTCGTGCATTTCGTAATAGATGCGCGTTATTGCTTTATGGCGAATAATTACTATAGTTTCAGATATATTGATTCATTCTTCTTCTGTTTCTGCTCCTCCCAATGATTCATCCCCCTATTGGGTCCCATTTTTTCCCTCCTTTATGGTTGGATAGAAAGAAGTGCTCAATCCTTTAGGAGAACTAAAAGTAATCATCTTTCTTCGTATCTCTACCATTTATAATGCGTAATGCCCAAACCATTGTGACAGAGATACATAAAAAGAGCTGACTAATCTAGTGCAATTTGATCCTATTGATGAAACCCTCTTCTACATCTTAGTAGCTCAAAATAGGATCAATTCATTCATTAACAGCTTATATATGGTAATATTAGCCTGTATGTAATATTATTGGGAGCTATAAATAAATTTGGATGTCTCCCCTAAAATTGGAAAGTCTAACATGATAATAATCATATGGAGATCATGGATCAGAAACATAGTTTCGTTCTAGATATGTATATAATCAAACCATCCAATCAAAAAAAATTAGAAAGTGATGGTATAACCATTTATTGTTTGGAATCTAGCTGTTCCGATTCTTCCCATCGTAAGCGAAATAAGCGAAAATTTACATATATTCTTTGTACGATAACGCATGTGACTATTTACCATTCTCTTTCGGAACAGCGGGATCTGAACCCACGACCTCCATCACCCCAAGATGGCGCGCTACCAAGCTGCGCCATGCTCCGTTATAACTATCAACCAACATAAAATTGATTCAAATGTTAATGCCCGAACTTAGATCTTATTTGGACTTATATTATATTCACAGATCACTCCCTCTGCTAGACACGTTCCATAACATTGACGATCTGGTGTAAATAAGCTAGTATGGTCCCTACGAAGCCGCCATGGTGAAATTGGTAGACACGCTGCTCTTAGGAAGCAGTGCGAGAGCATCTCGGTTCAAATCCGAGTGGCGGTATTTTTCCAGCAGGAAGATCTCATCAATCACTTCTTCCTATGTAACAATATATGTTCAATCTATTTTCATTGTGATGGATCAATCCTATCTTTCCATCATAGATCTCATTCGGGAATAAAACGAATAAATGAGTTTATTATGATATTCATAACTTTAGAACATATATTGGCTCACATCTCTTTTTCTCTCATTTTGGTTGTCACTCTCATTTATTGGGGAACCTTAGTTTATCGAATTGAAGGACTAAGTAGTTCGGGAGGAAAGGGCATGATAGTTACTTTTCTTTGTACAACGGGATTATTAATTAATCGTTGGCTTTATTCAGGACATTTACCGTTGAGTAATTTGTATGAATCATTCATGTTCCTTTCCTGGAGTTCATCCGTGTTCCATATACTTCTAGAAGTACGGAGTCGAGATGATCGGTGGTTAGGTGCAATCACCGCGCCAAGTGCTATGTTAACTCATGGTTTTGCTACTTTAGGTCTTCCGGAGGAAATGCAACGATCCGGAATGTTAGTACCCGCGCTACAATCTCATTGGTCAATGATGCATGTAAGTATGATATTGTTCAGCTATGCAACCCTTTTATGTGGATCCCTAGCATCCATAGCTCTTCTAGTGATTATGTCCGGAGTAAATAGACAGGTTGTTTTTGGTGCGATGGACAATTTATTTTCCCGATCCATTCTTCCCAATGAAAATTTTTATTCACATGAAAAGCAAAAAAGTTATTTGCAATACACTGTTGATTTTTCAACAACGAATTATCGTAAATGTCAATTGATTAAACAATTAGATCATTGGAGTTATCGTGCGATTGGTCTCGGTTTTTCTCTTTCAACCATAGGTACTCTTTCTGGAGCAATATGGGCCAATGAAGCATGGGGATCTTATTGGAGCTGGGATCCAAAAGAGACTTGGGCATTAATTACTTGGACCATATTCGCAATCTATCTGCATACTAGAATGAATAAGGGTTGGCAGGGTGAGGAACCGGCAATTGTGGCTTCTTTAGGATTTTTTATAGTTTGGATCCGTTATTTGGGGGTCAATCTATTAGGAATAGGGTTACACAGCTATGGATGGTTGGAATCATAAATGGACCGAATTCCTGGAAGGAAAAGGAAGGATAGATTCGATCCAGTTCTTTTATGTGATTGATAAGTGACATCAATAACTGGTACAAGTTATTTCAAGTAGTGATTATAGAATGATGGAATCACTACTTGAAATAACTTGAACTATATTAGATTCAAATAAAAGAAAGACGAATCATTCATTTGCTCCATTCCATTCAAATTTCAAAAGAGAAAAAAATTGAATAGAGAGAGAACTGGATCAGGCAGGATAAGCACCAATACCTACCTATTATGAGTAGAAAGAGACATATCAGGATGAAAATATCTCTTGGTCCAGAATCTGTTAAATGAAAGTTCGTCACATTTTCAACTTATATAGAATATTCAATGTAACATAGACAACAAGTGGATGGGAGTTCATATTGTTCCAATTGCCACTATTGCAATAACAATGATTCAATTTGAAAGGTCGAAGAATATTCAGTCATTTTTTTTTTTATCGGGAAGAGAATCTCATAGATTCTGCCACAAAACCACACCACTGATTTCCGGCAATGCAAGAGAAGCCGTTTAAAAACTACTGGACATAGTTAGTATAGACCTACCATTTCTTTCATCAAGAAGAAGAGTACGTATCCTATCGTCACTTGTTCCCGCTAAGAAGAAAAATGTCGCATCAATTGATTCATGAAAGATCATTTTAAAATGGATCCATTGAGACCTATATCTGCCGTGGAACCGATAATTACAAAACCATATGGGATAGTGAAGACTATCCTCCTTTTCCAATTCTGTTGACCAGAGAAGTTGGAGCTGCATAGACGATTTGAACCACTCCTATCATTACCAACCACAGCGAAAAGAAATATAAAATGAGTATGAGGTAGCAATTCCATGTTTTAATTAACCCATTCCCTTTTTTCAATGGAACTCCGGCTACTGAAGCATACATGTACTATAATAATGCGCTTACCCATGTAGGGTAACCGGGTATGTGAAAAAATTGGCGATTTCATTGTATAAGCGATGAAGAACCCTAAATAGAATACTATTTCTTATCCAATATTCCTGAACCTAATGTTGGTCTATCAGATCTCTAGAGACCTATACTTAAAGCTCCAATTAGCGGAAGGATAGAATTACTCGCAGTGTATTGTGGCCAAATAGAAACGTCTTTCCCCCCCCCTCCCTCCGTACGGATAGAAGTGGGTGAACTAAAATTTATTCCAGTTCCCGCAAAGGAAATAAAGGTATAATATACCGAGGAGCAAATGATCCTAATTGGCTACTGTATATTGCTAACATCAGTAAATGCAACAATCGAGGATTTTGAGTAATTGGCCAAGCAACTGAAATGGCCAAAGTGGTAACAAATCCTGTCAAATAGGTCCGATGGAAAATCCGTCAATTCCCAATCTCCAATAAAAATCAATAAGATCTGTCCAGTTATACTCTTTATTCTTTCAATTGGATCAATAATTTATCAAATTGGAAATGGTAATGGACGGAATGTATATATAATGAAAAGGAGTTAGAGTAAACAAATACCTAGAGTATACCATCGAATCAGATCATTCCCTCCTTCTATGGGTGGGAAATAATGGGACTAAGGAACCCTAGATATAGGCGAACCAACAATTATAGTTGAGCGAGCCAAGGTAATTCGCTCATTATAGAAGATACTTTGCATCTCCACTGATAAAACCCATACTTGAGATCTTGGATCAAGTATGGGTTTTATCAGTGGATAAAAAAATATAAATATGAAATGGATTTAACCTTTTTTATTGTGCATATTGATCAGTAAGCTAGACCCATACTGCGCGTTGTCTCATGCCATAAATAAACACGTACACTCAAGAAATCTGTTGGACAAGCGGATTCACACCGTTTACAACCTGCGCAGTCTTCTGTTCTTGGAGCAGAAGCAATTTGCTTAGCTTTACATCCTTCCCAAGGTATCATTTCCAATACATCTGTGGGACAAGCTCGTACGCATTGGGTACAACCAATACATGTATCATAAATTTTGACCGAATGTGCCATTGGATCTCCATTAGTTAGTAAAAAGTTTTAATTTGATAAGATCATATATAGCCAAATCTTCTAATATATGCCCAATAAAGATGGCTAATAACGGGATATTATGAATATAAAACGAATCAATAATTGTAATCTCCATTATATTTGGAACCGATCTGTATTTTTTGGATCATTTCGATCCCCCCAGATCACCTCGAATATGGTCCAATCATGACAGGTAATTTTCCTAATGATTTTTATATGGTTTTTGATCGACCGTAATACTATATCTATTTTGATAGATTCTGGTCATATAGAATATATATATCTTCTGAGATATACCGATATACGATACTTCATCACCATTTCGACAAATGAAATTGATCGATACGAATTGATTATATGATACGATGTCAGTAGCTGATAAAATAGCTGTTTCAGCGTCTACAATAGCTATAACAAAGATCGATAAGATGCCCCTGGCTATATTTTAAGATAATCCGAATATGCTACTGAATTTGAATCGACCGTATGCAGTATTGGCGACACATAAGTGCTCTAACCATGTTTCGACTCGTAATACCAATAGATAATGACGAAAGCACCTCGAACTCGAATAAGTGTATGCTCGAGCATAATAGATCAACCCCTTATACCTTTATCTTCTCAGATACAAAAGTTATATTTAGTTTGTTATTTTCCATTATCTAATGATCTTCTATTATAAGATCAGGAATAGAATTATACTTCTCATCATACTTATTAGACGAAAAAGATATCCAGGTGGATTCATTATGTGCGCGAGAATTTCCAATATTCTGACTCATGATCGCATTCACTAAAAAAAAGTGACCTTATCCACATACCTAATCGGATTGAAATATTTGTATTTCAATGGATCTGGGAATTACATGAACTGGTCTATAATTCCGTTGGTTGATAATAGACTCTGATCAATAATACATGTGACATTCTTAATCAAATTATAAATATCCTGATCCTAATTTATGATCCATCCGGAAAAAAGGTATGGTCTCGACCCATCAGTCCTCTCTGATCGAATCCAAACTGAATCTGAAGAATTGGTAGAAATTCTTTAATCGGTCAGAATGTTCGTCCATAGTTCCTTTGGACAGACAAGTTAAACTTTGAATTGTTTTAATTCTCGAATCTTCGATCACCGATATCGGTAAACGTCCCGGAGCAAAATAATCATAATTTCATTCATGACGATCATACATAGGTCGGGAGTTCATATTCTTCAATCATAAAAAGAAAATTTGATGAACAATAAATACTCAACACAATTTTCACGAAAGATACAAATTCCAGAATAAATACTATAAATTACCAATCGTTCGTTTTTCCAATCAACAACGGGTGGATTAATCAGGCATAAACGCATACTCCACAAGCAATACTTTGAAAGAATCCGAAGTGTATTCATCCACGAAATCGGGGATGGGAGATCAGTTTTTTATAGGGAGATTTAATAGTCATAGGTAAACGATTCATGTGATATAATTATTATGCATCATTCGCATACCTGTAGCAGAAATAGATCATATATCATGTCCCTATCTCCAAAAATAGAAGAGAATGGAGTTTTTGGAAAATATAAGAATAAAAAGTTTGAGCATCGATATTCGCCATGAAAAAACCCAGGCTATAAAAAAAGCTATACGACCCAACTTTAGCATAATCACTCTGCTATAGCTAGCCCTTTGGGATACATATTTCCCGATCGATCTTTTCGGCGCATTTACCTTTATTGCCTCTGCGAACATAGTAGCGCAATAATCCCATTGCGTTACATAGGGGAGATATTGTTCGGTTCTAAACAATTTGCTTCCTCCCCCCCTATGTAAATAATCTGATAGAGGTTCACAGCCAATAAAATCTTTACCATCTAGCAATAAGTCGAAGAACAACGTGTATCGATGGATAATGAGGACCCATACTTACCATCAGGGGGTCTTTCAGCAAGCATGATCATGTGTAACCCCTCTTCGATTCGTTTTCTAAATGAGAAAAATAAAAAGAAAAAAGAACGACTGGATCCGGGATCTCTAAAAATTGGATTGGAATTGAAAACTTCGAAATTAACGGGTTTTTAGCCCACGGATACCCAATTGACCAATTAAATCATCGTAACGAAGTTTATCCCTCTTGTATAGATAAACCAGAAGTTGCTTACGTTTGCTCAAAATTTTCCACAAACCCCTTTGGGATGAATAGTCTCTTCCGTGCAATTGCAGATGCTGGGTAAGTCTTAGGACCCGATTGGTTAAATAAAATACCTGAGATTCAACAGATCCTCTCTGTTTATCGGGAATCAGAGATGAACTAATGGACAAATTTTTGATCATAAAAAAACACAAATTTTTCCAGGGCTTAATTTTTTTTTCGAGTCAGAAAAAAGAATTAGATCCATTCTTTCATTTTCATGGTTCATATAATAATTCTGATTCGTTCCGTCCGACCATTTAAGAAAAAATGGTCGGATTCTTCCTATCTTCTTGGAGGAACATCTGGTTTTAACCTATGGCAAAATATGATACGAGATGTAGAATCTTTTCACATTGATGAAACAGAACGAACAGATTGGTTCAATTTTTGCCATATCCTGAAACTCCATTGAATCAATCCATTCTTTTTTTTTACGAAAACGGAATTGAAGCAAAAAATTTATCAATTGACAGTTAGGGGATACATACGTATTCTCAACATCGCGGATCGACTCCCATCATTTGTATTGAACCAATATCTATTCATGCAAATAATATCCTCTAATCGATAACTAGGCCAAAGAAAACGTTTAATTTTTTGTGTTGTATCTACGCTAAGATGTTGGTCTCTTCCCATGAGTTCTTCATCATTTTGTATGTCTTTTCCATTGGAAAATCCTACATGATCGTTCTCCAGATCAAACCGATTCAAGATTCGAAATTCTCTACGACGTTTTGGAAGCAAAATATCTTCTAAATTGAGGGAACTAAAAATATTTTTTTCATCCCCCAGAATTTTCCCGCGTTGCACAGATCCATCATAAAAATCTCCATCTATCCATTCCCCGGCTCTTTTTTTAGACTTCAATGAAATACTTACGATTTTATACATCAGGAATTGGTCATCCACTATACGTTTTAAACGATATGGTTGTAAGACCATTATTTTTTTATCTTCCCTTATTTCATTGTAATTGCGTACCTTTCCCCGAACATTCCTCTGAAGAGCAAGTTTTTTCGATATTTTATTTGCACTCCTATTCTTCTGAATAGCAATGCAAAAGGCCATTAGACTCAGGTCAATATTTCCCTCTTGGATCCGAAAATATGTTCCCGGATCCTTCATTCCGGACATAACCCTGCAAATATTCGCCAGATGTAAGAAACGTTTTTTCCCTAGAACGTTTACTACTTTGTATTGAAAAAGACCTTTYTTTTTTTTTTTCTTTCCATCAGTTTGTTCATCTTCTACTTGACTATTTTGACCATTTTGACTATTTTGACCATTTTGACTATTTTGAACATTTTGAACATTTTGAACATTTTGAMYATTTTGACTATTTTGACTATTTTGAACATTTTGAACATTTTGAACATTTTGAACATTTTGAACATTTTGAACATTTTGAACATTTTGACCGTCTTGACCATTTTCTACTTGACCATCATCTTGACCATCTTCACCATCTTCACCATCTTCACCATCGTCTACTTCACCATCGTCTACTTCACCATCACCATCTTCACCATCTTCACCATCTTCACCATCTTCACCATCTTCACCATCGTCTACTTCACCATCACCATCTTCACCATCACCATCTTCACCATCTTCACCATCTCCACCATTTTCTACTTCACTATCACCATCGTCTTGACCATCTTGATCTTCTACTTGACCATCTTGATCTTCTACTTGACCATCTTGAT